CATTATACCTACAATGATCGGGCATACTATTTCTATCCATAACGGAAAGGAGCATTTGCCTATTTATATAACAGATCGTATGGTAGGACATAAATTGGGAGAATTTTCACCGACTCTAAATTTCCGGGGGCATGCGAAAAATGATAATAGATCTCGACGTTAATAATTTTTTCATTCTAATTAAAAAATTTGAAAAATAATAAAAGTGAATATAGATGCTTATCGTTTATTAATGAGAGGTGAACCTTATAATTATGGAGAAAAAGAACAGAAAGCCGAACCAATATACAGAAGTAGCCGCTTCAAGCCAACATATATCTATTTCTGCTCACAAAGCGAGAAGAGTAATTGATCAAATTCGTGGGCGTTCCTATGAAGAAACACTTATGATCCTAGAACTCATGCCTTATCGAACATGTTATGACATTTTAAAATTGGTTTATTCTGCAGCAGCAAACGCTAATCACAATAAAGGTTTGAATGAAACAAGTTTAATCATTAGTAAAGCTGAAGTTAACGAGGGCACGACTGTGAAAAAATTAAAACCCCGAGCTAGAGGTCGGAGTTATCCGATAAGAAGATCAACCTGTCATATAACTATTGTGTTGAAAGATATATCGGTAGATGAACAACTAGAAAGAGATAAAAGGAAAAAGCAGCTTAGGAATATTTAAAGAAAGAATATTCCATATTAGAAAAACTACAAAATTAGAAAAACTACAAAATACGCTATATTATGTTATGCTTAAAAAAAACCGAATGAATAAAAAAAAACACACACCGATATGATGTTTCACGATATATATAGTAGTGGGGGACTATGGGACAAAAAATAAATCCACTTGGTTTCAGACTTGGTGCAACCCAAGGCCATCATTCTGTTTGGTTTGCACAACCAAAGAATTATTCAGAAGATCTACAAGAAGATCAAAAAATACGAGATTGTATCAAAAATTATGTACAAAAAAATCTGAAAATATCCTCGAATGTCGAGGGAATTGCACGTATAGAGATTCAAAAAAGAATTGATTTGATTCAAGTCATAATCTATATGGGATTCCCCAAGTTATTAATAGAAGAAAGGACTCGCAAAATCGAAGAATTACAATTCAATGTACAAAAAGAACTCAATTGTGTAAACCGAAAACTCAACATTGCTATTACAAGAATTGTAAACCCCTATAGTCACCCCAATATTCTTGCGGAATTTATAGCTGGACAATTAAAAAATAGAGTTTCATTTCGCAAAGCAATGAAAAAAGCTATTGAATTAACCGAGCAGGCAGGTACAAAAGGAATTCAAGTACAAATAGCAGGGCGTATCGACGGAAAAGAAATTGCACGTGTCGAATGGATCAGAGAGGGTAGGGTTCCTCTACAAACCATTCGAGCCAAAATAGATTATTGTTCCTACGCAGTTCGAACCATCTATGGGGTATTAGGTATCAAAATTTGGATATTTGTAGACGAAGAATAATAAGCATTTACTTGACTTGTATTTAGTTCTATTTCTATTTAGTGATAAAAAGCGAACAATTCTATACGGTTGAATAAAAATTCAATTAATCATTTGATATAATTGCTATGCTTAGTGTGTGACTCGTTGGTTTTTGTAGGATTAGGACTCAAAAAAAATGAAACAGCCGGGAGTACGAACTAATAACTATAGAACTAATAACCAACTCATCACTTCACATTATCTGGATATAAAGAAAGAGCCAGTCAAAATATGATATATATGATATATAAGTCATATTGTTGTAGCAACTGAAATCTTTTTTTACAAAAACAAAAAAGAAAAACCAATCTAATTATGGGTTGTAAAGCAAGAAAAGTATACAGATAAAAGGAAGGGTGAGAGAAAGATAGAAAAAGAATATCAACGATATATGATTCCAATATGTACGGTCTATGAGTCAGCTCATAAAAAAGAATGTAATTAAAGCATCAATACTGATTTGATCCCTAATTAGACAAATACGTGGATAAAACCACAAATAAAGAGCCCCGAGCCAATAAAGACTGAGAAGGTTGACTCAAAATCAAAAACAAATTTCATTAGGGGCTCCGTTGTAGAATTCAGACCTAATCATTACTCGTGGGGTGGTGGGAACGACAGAACCTGTGAATGCATTAGATTCTATTGAAAAGGAATCATAATGATTCGGTGGGTAGGATGGCGGAACGAACCAGAATTCATTTTTTTTTTTTGAAAGATTATGTCATAACCTAATCTTATAACTAAATGTTGAAAGAGTAAATATTCGCCCGCGGATTTTTTTTTTAGAAATTTGAATAAATTCAATATGATAATAAAACGCAAAATTAAATTAAAGATTCATTATAACATTATACCTAAATTCCATTATCTATAAATAGAATACGGGGTTGATTATATTATCTATCAAATCAAAAGAAAAAAATTCCATTTAATTTAATAGATAATGTTAATAGATAATGGAATTTGAAAGAATCTACTGATTCAGCATGTATTTTATTTTTAATCGTTTAATTCGCGAGGAGCTGGATGAAAAGAAATTCTCATGTCCGGTTCTGTAGTAGAGATGGGTGGAATTGATAAACAACCATCAACCATCAACTATAACCCCAAAAGAACCAGATTCCGTAAACAACATAGAGGAAGAATGAAAGGAATATCTTATCGAGGTAATCGTATTTGCTTTGGTAGATATGCTCTTCAAGCACTTGAACCCGCTTGGATCACGTCGAGACAAATAGAAGCGGGGCGGCGAGCAATGACACGAAATGCACGCCGTGGGGGAAAAATCTGGGTACGTATATTTCCAGACAAACCGGTTACAGTAAGACCTACAGAAACACGTATGGGTTCGGGTAAAGGATCTCCCGAATATTGGGTAGCCGTTGTTAAACCCGGCAGAATACTTTATGAAATGAGCGGAGTGGCAGAAAATATAGCTAGAAGGGCTATTTCAATAGCGGCATCCAAAATGCCTATACGAACTCAATTCATTCTTTCGGTATAGGATAGAAGTGTATAACAAAAAAAAGGAAAGAATTTTTTTGATAAAAAAATAATTGTAGGTTTCTTGGTTTGTTTTGAACAAACAATATTTCTTTTTTTTACCCTTTACATTGAAAAGACAAAACCAATAAAAAAAAGATATGATTCAACCTCAAACCCATTTGAATGTAGCGGACAACAGCGGGGCCCGAGAATTGATGTGTATTCGAATCATAGGCGCTAGTAATCGACGATATGCTCGTATCGGTGACATTATTGTTGCTGTAATCAAAGAAGCAGTACCAAATACACCTCTAGAAAGATCAGAAGTGATCCGAGCTGTAATTGTACGTACTTGTAAAGAACTCAAACGTGACAACGGTATGATAATACGATATGATGACAATGCTGCAGTTGTTATTGATCAAGAAGGAAATCCAAAGGGAACCCGAATTTTTGGCGCAATCCCCCGGGAATTAAGACAGTTAAATTTCACTAAAATAGTTTCATTAGCACCTGAAGTATTATAAGGGAATGCCGTGATATAATATATTGTTCTAATCTTTGAATAAAATGGATTAATTGAAATTAAACTTAGTAGATTGTTTGTATATCACGTATATACCTTTTAAAATTCATAAATATTTATGAATTCAGAAAAAAAGAAATAGAGCATGTTGATTATATCAAAATTCGGGGGCAACAATAATATTAGTTTATCATGAGTAAAGACACTATTGCTGACATAATAACCTCTATACGAAATGCTGACATGAATGAAAAAAGAACAGTTCGAATTCCATCTACTAACATTACTGAAAATATTGTTAAAATCCTTTTACGAGAGGGTTTTATTGAAAACGTGAGAAAACATCAGGAAAGCAATAATTTTTTTTTGGTGTTAACCCTACGACATAAGAGAAATAGGAAAGGGCCGTATAGAACTGTTTTAAATTTAAAACGGATCAGCCGGCCCGGCCTACGAATCTATTCTAACTATCAACGAATTCCGAGAATATTAGGCGGAATGGGAATTGTAATTCTTTCTACTTCTCGAGGGATAATGACAGATCGAGAGGCTCGAATAGAAGGAATCGGCGGGGAAATTTTGTGTTATATATGGTAATCTTTCTGATAGCGAAATCATATTCGGAATGTTCATATTTGTGAAAAAAAAAAGAGTCCCTAGGATAGGTTTCTAATATTATGCTATGACTCTTTGATTAGTTGCTGCTTTAAAGCCGTTTTACCTGGAATGAAAGAACAAAAAAGGATTCGCGAGGGTTTAATTACTGAACTATGTCTCAATGGTATGTATATTTCGAGTTCGTTTAGATAATGAAAATAGAATTAGGGGTTTTGCTTCGGGAAAGGTTCAACGTAATTTTATACATATACTACCCATAAATAGAATCAAAATTTGAGTACGTTCTTATGATTCAACTAAAGGAAATAGAATTTGTATATTTAGTATATTCAAAAGTAAAGACTCAAAGAATAGTAGAATAGTAAAAACTCAAAGAATTGGGTGGTTTTTTGATTTCAACATTCTTTGTTAGAAATTTTAAGAAACTTATTTTCTTCCAATTTAAGTAGATTCAGAATTAAGAAAGGGAGTGACAAATATGAAAATAAGGGCCTCCGTTCGTAAAATTTGTGAAAAATGTCGCTTGATCCGTAGGCGGGGACGAATTATAGTAATTTGTTCCAACCCGAGACATAAACAAAGACAAGGATAATCTTTTTAAACCAAAAGGGATTCCCGAAATAGAAAAGATCTGATGTACGGATGTACAAAAAAATCAGTAAAAAACCAGGATCCGTTTTGACATGAAATGGATATATCCATATATCTCTGACTTATATTTATGAGATGATAAAATATGGCAAAACCTATACCAAAAATTGGTTCACGTAGAAATAGACGTATTGGTTCACGTAAGAATGCGCGTAGAATACCAAAGGGAGTTATTCATGTTCAAGCAAGTTTCAACAATACCATTGTAACTGTTACAGA